CGTCCTTGCCTTGTACTTGCCTTGTATTATATTCTTTTGTGTTTGTATACTTATTTTCTATCATTAGAAATGGCATACAAGTAATGAGTTTCAGACATCCCGCAAAATAAAAAAGAATATAAAAAAAATAAATAAACAAAGAAAAGACTTATAGAATTGTTTGAATCATATATCATTCTATCGATCAACAAGAATTTGGCACTTTTACCAACTTTATTTTAAGGAATCTCTAGATCTAGAAATTCATTTCGTACAACTGAACCTTTTCAAATTGTTTCTTTTTCAGAACCAAAAAGATTTGTGCCAAAATCACAGATGCTAAGAAGAACAGGAGTCCTTGGACTCGTAATGGATCTTGAAGCACTATTTCTGCGTCTCCCTGACCAAAACCTCCTACATTTGGATTACTTGTTAATGGTTGATCAAGCTTGATGGATTCACCTTCTGAAACAAGAAGTTCTGGTCCTGGAGGTATAATATCAACCACTTGACGTCCTTCTGATGCATCAACTATGGTTATTTCATATCCCCCTTTTTCTTTACGTGCTATTCTGCTTACTATACCAGCAGATGTAGCATTATAAACTGTATTGTTACTCTTGCTACCGTCAGGATAAATCTGACCCCTTCCTCTATTTCCACCTACATATATGGGATATTTTAAGAAGTGAACGTCTTTTTTCGTAGCAGGGTCGGGGGAAAGAATAGGAAAGACGATTTCACTATATTTCTGACCGGGAACAGGACCTATCACAAGAATATTTCTTTTATTAGGACGATAACACTGAAAAGAAAGATTGCCCATCTTTTCTTTCATTTCGGGAGAAATACGATCGGGGGGGGCTAATTCGAATCCCTCGGGTAAAATAAGAACAGCTCCGACATTCAAAGCTCCTTTTTTACCATTAGCAAGAACTTGTTTCAGTTGCATATCATAAGGAATTCGAACAACTGCTTCAAATACAGTATCGGGAAGTACAGCTTGCGGAACTTCAATATCCACGGGCTTATTAGCTAAATGGCAATTCGCACATACAATTCGCCCAGTTGCTTCTCGTGGATTTTCATAACCCTGCTGCGCAAAAATGGGATATGCATTTGAAATAGATGCTCGAGTTATTACATATATCATGATCAATACATAAATGGATCGAGTCATCTGTTCTTTTACCCAAGAAAAAGTCTTTCTATTTTGCATGGTCCAATCATTGATCCCCGGAATTTCTACAATAAATTCGATAGGTAGCTAGTAGAATTCCCTATCCACAAGTTTGCCATTGTATTGATTGTACTGAAAGAATTGTACTGGTGGAATATAGTATGAATACCTTGAGTTGAAAAGGTAGAAGTATAAAGAATAAGTAAGATGAAAAAGGATTTCTTTATACACGAAGAAAGATTCTTATTTGATTTATATCAAATAATGAATTATTCATTCATTGAATGATAAATTACTACAAGTGAAGGAGATACACGATTTAAAAAATGAAAGATCCAATATTTCACAATTGTATCTAGAATCACTGGAAAAGTGGAAACAAGACCAGATATAATCTGATCATTCTGAGCCAATCCAAAATCGTTGTAGATCGAACCAATCATTAGTTCCCAACCATGGGTCGAGTGAAATCCGATCCATAAATCAGTAACTAAAAGAATCAAAAAAGCTTTGATTGTATCACTTAAGTTATAGAGAAATTCCTGAATCCAAGAATTTAGAATGAAAAGTTCTTCATTACCCAGAAAAAAATAACCACTTAGAATAGCGAAACAGATTAGGTTTGTAGAGAAATGCAAAATGATATGGAAATGAGATTCATTTTGTCTTTGGACCAATTGTATTGTTTCCTTGTGCATTCCTATACGAAACCTTTGCATATGTGCCTCCGAATACTCTTTTATCATTTCGTCCAACAAGAATAGTTCTTCTAATTCCATAAATTTTTCTAGAACATTTTTCTCTTGAATATCATTCAAAAGGATTTCGGATTGCCTGGTATTCCACCAATTAAGAAACCAAGTTTCTAGACATTTCTTAAATGATAGAGAAACCCACCAGGGCAAAAAAAGTATAGACACAAGATATGGGAGGGAAGCCAATGCTTTCTTTTTTTTCATTCTGTATCCGTGATGTGAATTGTTAATGAATCTGTTTCATTCGTCGATTCTATCTGAGATTTCTATGAAGCACGAATTCTATAACAAGAGCCTATAACTCTAACAAGAATAAGGTATCGAACCTATGGATCTTTTCCTATTTTTGTTTTTGTGTAAGAATTGAGTCTTTAGGATCTAGAATAGAACATAAAAGAAAGGCCCTTTTCGAATGAAAAAAAGAAGTAAATATTGTTTCCATATTCCAGAGATCGCAATTAGGCAAATTGTAATCGATTTCCTCTTCATTTATTCCTTTTGATGAAGACTCGAAAACCCATTTTTAACTAACGAATATAATTTGGATTTCAAGACAAACCCTACCAGATACTTTAATTCTTTTATTTCTATTTCGAATTCGAAAGATTTCACTGTCTAACCGCAGCACGGGGATAGGGTATCAATTCAAAGACCTAAAAAGAGGAATTAGGTTTTACGAAAACAAAAGACATTTGAGTCTATTTGATGAATCAATATTTATTAGACCTTTTAATAGTATAAAGTAAAGAGTGAAGCTGGACGACATGTGTATGCATATACAAAATAGTTTTTGTGTACAAAGAATTTAGATTCTCCTTAATCTATTTTTTTTCAATATATTTTATGAATATTGTTCCATATACGTCCTCCTGTGCTTTTGAGATGTATTAAGTTTCTTCTCTAATGCTGAGATTTATTCTTCAGTTCATTTCAAAATACTTCAATGGGTACGCGCAAGAAATAGGCCAATTCGGCAGCTTTTTGTTCAATTTCTCGTGGAGTCAAATTCTCATCAGTACGGGTCAAGGGAATGGCTCCTTGGCCCCTGATTTCCATATAAAGGACACGACGAGGAAAAAGACCCTCTCTCACCTCTATTCTGATTGATTGGATATCTTTCAGAAAGAAACGAAGGAAGATGCGACGATTTCTTCCAGGAAATCCCCAACGAAAAAGGGACATTATCCCTTCTTTTCTATCGAATCGGTCATAACCACTACCTACATTCCATGAAATTGTGCACCACAAATAAGAACTAATGAATAGACCTGCGATCCCATAGAAAGACATCACGATCCCTTGGGGGAAAAAAATAATTTGCTGAGACGGAAATACGAATATCATATTTTTCCCAAGATAACTGGAAGTTCCAACCACTAAGAATCCTAGTGAACCTAAAAAAAGGATACAGGCCCAGCAAAAATTACTTGTTTTTCGAGACCCCGTTATAAATTCTATCCATATATTTTCTGATCGCCAGTTCATACTATACTAGATCCAGTTGCATTCGATTGGAATTGAGAGAATAACCCAAATGGATTTGACTCGACTTTTATTGCTTGATCCCTAAAGAACTTTCATCAACTAGCAGCATTCCGACAGGAACCATTAGGAATAATTGGTTAGATACATTGATTTTCTATTTCAAAGATTTTTCAAAAAAGATTTACGGATCATTTTGAATTTAATCATTTAATTTATTAAGCTATAACTGCATATACATGCATTAATGCGTATATTATGCATCGACATACATAACAAAACAACTCTTCCATTTGTTTTCGGAAAGGCTACATATCATATATCCTACCATATTGCACTAAAAAAGATATCTGTATGATGATCCAGTGTTGAAAGAAATTGATGAGATTTGATCCCATCGTATTTATAAAATTTTATTTCTTTGGACATAAAGAAATAAAGAAGCCATTGCGATTGCCGGAAAGACTAGGCCCACTAAAGGAACAAAAATAGAGGGAAAGTTCAAATCTATCATAGAATGGGTACCTCGATTTCATATTTGTACCTATTTTAATTATAAAGATATCTTATGATAAGTCTATCTATTAAAAAGAATATTAAGATAATATGAATATGAATTCTTTAAGAATTATTGAATAATCAATAACAAATATAGAACTCAATGAAGTGTACTTATTCCTCTTTATACACGAATATGTATGATAATCCGCTTTCATAAATTGGATTTTTATTCTCCCATCCTTATCTTCATCGTCTTTCTATCTTTCCTTTCAAAACAAAGGTTGTTTTGAAAGGAAAGATAGAAACGAGTTTCTTAGGAGTTCCCGACTTTAACCAATCTTATCCAACAAACAGGGATTCCTAGTGAAAAACGAGAGTTCTCGCTAAATAGAAAGAACTTATATATTCTTATTATTTCTTATTTGAATATTTATTTATTTGAGATTTCTTCTTTATTTATTATTTATTTTCTTTTCATTTTTTCGATATCTTTTTTTTATCTATTTTTTGTTGTTCTATATATGAACATGTCAAAAGGGCGGAGAAAATTATTTTTCTTTACCGGATTTCTCCGAAGTAGAAAGAAATCCTTTTTTTATCTTGTTGATAGAGGGATGCTTATTCCTAATCAGGAAGAGAGGTAGAATAAAAAAAGAATCCGGAGCAAAAAGTCATTATCCAAAACTTCTGACTCTTACTACACTTATAACTGATGTCCCCAAAGAAAAAACCATCTTCTTAGTTTTGCTTTTTTCATTATAATGAACTAAATGCGTATTCGCTACAAAGAAAAATCACTTAAACTAGTGCTATACTTCCATTTGAAAATGAAGAATTTGAATATTTTTTTTTAATCTTGATTCAAGGGAAAGAAACCGTGTAGCTGAAATAACTCAGTAAGAACACCTTTTAAAAGATTCCGTGGTACGATTGAGTCGAATAAGCCCTTATGGAATAAATACTCAGCCACTTGTGAACCGTCAGGTACTGTCTTTTTTAATGTTTGTTCAATGACTCTTTTACCCGCAAACGCAATGTAGGCATTAGGTTCAGCAATAATGATATCTCCCAACATACCAAAACTTGCTGTAACTCCGCCAGTT